GTCGTAAGTGGATTTTTTTATATAAATTTTCCTCGTTCGCGGGCTACAATCAAAAAGTTCATAAGACTTTCTTTTTTTGTATCCCCACTCAATCTTGGTTACTTTTTTTCTGACACGGCCCTGTTTAAAGATAAAAACAGAAATCTAATTAAATTCAACCCAAATGAAATCTATCTAATACTAAATTAAGATGGGTATGGTAAAGTCTTACTGGATTTTTTGATACGTCTTAGTTTTAAAAACGAAGATAGTTTTCTAAATTTGGTTTATTTCTAAATAAAACATAAACCAAATTTAAGAAACAGAAGTAAAAAAATTACTAGTTATTAATCATATTAATATTATATTATTAATATGAGAAACTATTAGTAATAGAAACATGGACATATTAAGTAATAAGTGTACTGAAAATAAGATTACAATCAATAAATCTTAAAAGGAGACGTCTACCACAGCAACCAAACGAAAATAAATGATTCGATTGACCTGAATTTTTGTTTTGACGCAAGAGTTCTATATCCCTTGCCCAATCCACTCCGATTGGAATTGACTAAGCGGGTATTTTTTACACATTCATAATTCATAGGAGTTCGTCTATGTTTCTGCTTTACGAATATGATATTTTCTGGGCATTTTTAATAATATCAAGTGCTATTCCTGTTTTGGCATTTCTAATTTCCGGGGTTTTATCTCCAATTAAGAAAGGGCCGGAGAAACTTTCTAGTTATGAATCAGGTATAGAACCGATCGGGGATGCTTGGTTACAATTTAGAATTCGTTATTATATGTTTGCTCTAGTTTTTGTTGTTTTTGATGTTGAAACAGTTTTTCTGTATCCGTGGGCAATGAGTTTCGATATACTGGGGGTATCCGCTTTTATAGAAGCTTTCATTTTCGTGCTTATCCTAATTCTTGGTTTAGTTTATGCATGGCGAAAAGGAGCATTGGAATGGTCTTAGTTCGTTTCCTGAATACTTGTACAATAACAATAAAAAAAAAGTAAAAAAAAAAAACCATTGAAACAATTATGAATTCCATTAAGTTTCCCGTACTTGATCGAACAACAAAAAATTCAGTTATTTCAACTACGTTAAATGATCTTTCAAATTGGTCAAGACTTTCCAGCCTATGGCCGCTTCTTTATGGTACCAGTTGTTGTTTCATTGAATTTGCCTCATTAATAGGCTCCCGATTTGACTTTGATCGTTATGGGCTAGTACCAAGATCAAGTCCTAGACAGGCGGACCTTATTTTAACAGCAGGTACAGTAACAATGAAAATGGCCCCTTCTTTAGTGAGATTATATGAACAAATGCCTGAACCAAAGTATGTTATTGCTATGGGAGCGTGTACAATTACAGGAGGGATGTTCAGTACCGATTCTTATAGTACTGTTCGAGGGGTTGATAAGCTAATTCCTGTAGATGTCTATTTGCCGGGTTGTCCACCTAAACCAGAGGCTGTTATAGACGCTATCACAAAGCTTCGTAAGAAAATAGCTAGAGAAATCTATAAGGATCGAATTAGACCTCAACGGGGTAATCGGTGTTTTACTACCAATCACAAGTTTTTTGTTGTACGCAGTACGCATACTAGAAATTATGATCAAGAATTACTCTATCCACCATCATCTACTTCAGAGATCTCTACTGAAACATTTTTTAAATACAAAAGCCCAATATCTTCCCACGAATTAGTGAATTAGGGAGGATTTGAAAGAATAAGAAAAAAATCTTCATAAATTAGAACTCATGGTAAATGTGAAATACTTCAATTTATATAAAAAAGGTGTGGGGGAAATAAAAAAGATGCAGGGCACTTTGTCCGTTTGGCTAGCCAAACGCGGGCTGGTTCATAGATCGTTGGGCTTCGATTACCAAGGAATAGAGACTTTACAAATAAAGCCCGAAGATTGGCATTCTATTGCTGTAATTTTATATGTATATGGTTACAATTATTTACGTTCCCAATGTGCCTATGATGTGGCACCAGGTGGCCTCTTAGCCAGTGTGTATCATCTTACGAGAATAGAATATGGTGTCAATCAAGCGGAAGAAGTCTGCATAAAAGTATTTACTCACAGGAGTAATCCCAGAATTCCATCTGTTTTCTGGGTTTGGAAAAGTACGGATTTTCAAGAACGGGAATCTTATGATATGTTAGGAATCACTTATGATAGCCATCCGCGGCTGAAACGGATCTTAATGCCCGAAAGTTGGATAGGGTGGCCTTTACGTAAGGATTATATTGCCCCCAATTTTTATGAAATACAAGATGCTTATTGAATGATAAAAAATGAGTCTTAGTTTCTACAACTACGGACCTTCACGGAATATTATTTTGAATTCGATTCTTTTTTAGATCAAACAAACCGAAGAATTAAGGTCTCATTCATATTATTATAGATAGCTTAATCACCAATTTGAAAGAGACTTTTTTCCTAAAAGCCGAGCCAATAGGATGAACTAAAAAAAAAGAGTTCTGCATTATGAACTTTGTATCGCGCACATAACTGAGTCAACTGTAGTCACATAACTAGGAATGAATAAATAAGATCGGAAAGCAATACAATAAATGGGGGGAGGGTAAAATTCGATTTCTATTGTATCTAATTACTCTTGGGGGTATTTCTGCCCTTCAACGATAGATACTCTAGATATAGATCTTTTTTTTTTACTTTTTTTGTTTTATTCTTTCAAACAGAACTTTCCTTTCGAATATGTATTATGTATAAAGTCTTATACATTCTTTTTGAACGGATGGATCCACAACATGAACAAAAAAAGAGAGGGGGATAAAGGATGATTGCACTTTTTTTACTAAAGATACGTTTAATTTGAAGACTAGAAACTTATCAAAATTAATCAATCCTATGCCAAGAACCAGATTTGAACTGGTGACACGAGGATTTTCAGTCCTCTGCTCTACCAACTGAGCTATCCCGGCCATTACCGAAGTATCATTCTCATTTTACTAGATGACTTAGGTCTATGTCAATTAAAAGAAACGCAAAAGTAGTAAATGAAAAAAGTTTTGGACCGGGAATTTCTTGGATCTTTGAAAAGAAGACTTTCTAAGTTTTAGAATGAAAAATGATATAGATTCTAAATAATTCAAATCGATATTTCTTTCTCATTTGTATGTGTATGATATATCCCACAAGACTTGTATATAATAAGAAAAGAAATTATAGTTTGTAAAAGTGTCGTATGAATGAAAAAAGATAATGAATTCTTGAATAACTAAAAAAAGGGTAAGGTGTCAAACAGACTTTTTTAGGGAGTAGGGTTGGGGATAGAGGGACTTGAACCCTCACGATTTTAAAAGTCAACGGATTTTCATCTTACTATAAATTTCATTGTTGTCAGTATTGACATGTAGAATGGGACTCTATCTTTATTCTCGTCCGATTATTAAGTTCCACCAAGGATCTATCAGACTATGAAGTGAATCATTTGATCAACATAAGGTAGTGAACTCCATTTGTTAGAACAGCTTCCATTGAGTCTCTGCACCTATCCCGCTTTCTAAACTCTGGTTTGTTCGCGTAACCCAGGATTTGGCTCAGGATTGCCCATTGTTAATTCCAGGGTTTCTCTGAATTTGAAAGTTATCACTTAGTAGGTTTCCATACCAAGGCTCAATCCAATTAAGTCCGTAGCGTCTACCAATTCCGCCATATCCCCCTTTTTGCTTTGAGATTAGGATCTCATTATGATGTCTTTCCACTTTTTCTTATGCCGAAACCTTGGAATTCATTACATATAGATACTTATTTTATTTCTTTGGTATCTTCTTGCATTTTTTTTAGCCCCATCCATATTGATTTAGTCTAATCAACAAAGATTCTATCATTTTTGTATTTTCAATTCAATATGGTTATATATTAGAGAACATATATATGTTCTTCCTTTTCTCATCGTTGTCTTAATTTTTAATAAATAGTCGAACGGTCGATTCGTTTTTTTTTTACTTCCATGAAAAGAAATTTATGATCATTATTGAAACTTAGAATTCTACAATGTGCAATGGAAAAAGATTATAAGTCTACTTAGTAGATTTGAAATTAGAATAATTCTAAAAAATTATATTCGAATATTCATTTCGAATATTCATTCTAATAATTCTATAAAATAATAAAGAAAATAAAAAGATAAAAAGTATAAAATAATAATATAATAATAGCATGGGGTTAGAACAAAAAAACAAGAATTTCAAATCAGATATCATTTAACTTAAAAAAAAAAGCTTTCCGGTCTAATTCAAATTTGCTTATTTAGAAACTCATGAAATCAAAATTAGAAAGTCGATATATTGCTATATTCTATTAATTCATTAAGGTTTTGTTTTATTTATTTAATGATAGTCACTATTTATTTGAGCTATATTCTGTTCTAGAATATCGAAAATATGATGAATATTAAATAGATAAGGAAAAATATGAATAGAATGGTTAATTAATACGATCTAGTAGTTTAGTGAATTTGTATACACTATTTTATTTGAGCCCGCTTAGCTCAGAGGTTAGAGCATCGCATTTGTAATGCGATGGTCATCGGTTCGATTCCGATAGCCGGCTTTTCCGTAGTTTTTCGTTTTTTTACATGATTTTTAATGTACTTTCAAAATAAAAGAAGATTGAAAAGACCTTTTTCCAAGAGTTACCACGCCATTTATATTATGTCATATAAACTTCCATATAGGAATATATATTGGGTAAAGGGGTTAGATCTTTGCAAAATAAATCAAGAAAATAAAGGAAAATTTTTGTGATTTATTGATTTATATATATTGTATATACAATAAAAAAAATCTGTATATTGAGAGAATATATCTTCTGACTCTTTGTATTCCAATAGTTTATTGGAGTGGATTTTACGTCATTTATCATTATCATTTAGTTCAGTTTTAATTTTGTTTAGTTTTGTACAATTTCAATAAAAAAAGGAGTCTTTATGTCACGTTACCGAGGGCCTCGTTTTAAAAAAATACGCCGTCTGGGGGCTTTACCGGGACTAACTAGTAAAAGGCCCAGGGCAGGAAGCGATCTTAGAAACCAATCACGCTCCGGAAAAAAATCTCAATATCGTATTCGTTTAGAAGAAAAACAAAAATTGCGTTTTCATTATGGTCTTACAGAACGCCAATTACTTAAATATGTTCGTATCGCCGGAAAAGCCAAGGGGTCAACGGGTCAAGTTTTATTACAATTACTTGAAATGCGTTTGGATAACATCCTTTTTCGGTTGGGTATGGCTTTGACTATTCCTCAAGCGCGCCAATTAGTTAATCATGGACATATTTTAGTTAATGGTCGTATAGTTGATATACCAAGTTATCGCTGCAAACCCCGAGATATTATTACAGTGAAGGATGAACAAAACTCTAGAACTTTGGTTCAAAATCTTCTTGAGTCATCTGCCCCCGAGGAATTGCCAAACCATCTGACTCTTCACACATTCCAATATGAAGGGTTAGTCAATCAAATAATAGATAGGAAATGCGTCGGTTTAAAAATAAATGAATTGCTTGTCGTAGAATATTACTCTCGCCAGACTTAAAAAACCTAAGTGAAGTAAAAAAAATCACTAAAAACAAGAGTTCGGACAACTCCCCTTTGCCCTCTTTTTTGATTAAAAATAAAAAGGCACAAGGTAAGGGATTTTGTCGGGGAATCTTTTTCCTATTCATGTATCATAGATTGGGAGGGAGGTTTAGATCCCTTGTTTGCTCTTCCCAGCATTTTCCATATCAAAGAAATTTAGATTTTATATCTATTCTTTTTTATTTGATTTGATTTGATACATTGTGGTCAATCACGTAAAATCGGTTATTTAGTTGAAAGTACGGAAAGAGAGGGATTCGAACCCTCGGTAAACAAAAGTCTACATAACAGTTCCAATGTTACGCCTTCAACCACTCGGCCATCTCTCCGACATCAGGATTATGACTGAGTACCTGGGTGAATAGCGAGTTATTCATCGTTTTTTAGATTATGGTTAATAGATACCTTTTTTGACCGGAAAAATTGGAAGTAGATAGAATATTTTTTTATAAAAAACGAGTCCGCTTTTATGTTAGTTCGTACTATAAAATTCCTTTGTTTGTGAGAAAATTTTTTCACAAAAGAAAAGGTAAAGGAAATAAAAAGAGTTATAGAATGGATTACTACCTATGCCAAGATCGCGTATAAATGGAAATTTTATTGATAAAACCTTTACAATTGTAGCCGATATCTTATTACGAGTCATTCCGACAACTTCCGGAGAAAAAGAGGCATTTACTTATTACAGAGATGGTGCGATTTGATGATCATTATCATTTTTTTTTTTTTATTTCTCACCGATTTGGAATAGGAAAAAACGAGTATTGAAAAAAATCTACGCTTTTGAAGGTGAAGTTTATAATATAAAAAAGCAATCCCTTCTGTCATGTATCCACGATTAATGCAGCCTTAGATGCTTCAATTGTGAATTCTAGTATTGAGCAAAAGGTTTTTACCTATGGTTCCCGTATTACCGATCAATCCTACTAGACTAATACAATATACGAATAGGAGGCACAGGGGAAGAAGCACTACGCCGAGAAATCAACAACACGAACACTTTCTTCAAAACGATTCCTTTTCTTTCTTCTTCTTCTTTGGGATTGGGACTAATTAAAATGGTTGGAACAATAAACATCCATCTCGTCCGTACTTTGGATACCCGTATAACCATTGAAGACTGTTGAAGTGACTAATTCCTGGAAATTTAGGGGCGTTGAGAACAAAGAAATTTTTAGAGTTTCCTTTTTTATTTTTATCTAGTATGAATTCACTTGATAGTTAAGAAAAGATCTTTTACAAGAAGGTTGGCTAGGGATTTCTTGTAAAAACATTAGCCCCGCTTAGTTCATAATGACATCAAATTTTTCCATATATTTATTATTTTCATTATGCACCTAAAGGAGGAGCCGTATGAGATGAAAATCTCACATACGGTTCTGAAACGGAGAATTCGTTAAAGCGAATGACGACCGTAACGGATGTCGGCTCAATCTGAAGGAAATTATGCGGAAGCATTACAGAATTATTATGAAGCTATGCGACTAGAAATTGACCCCTATGATCGAAGTTATATACTCTATAATATAGGCCTTATCCACACAAGTAATGGGGAACATACCAAAGCGTTAGAATATTATTTTCGGGCATTAGAACGAAACCCCTTTTTACCACAAGCTTTTAATAATATGGCTGTGATCTGTCATTACGTGCGACTATCTCCACTATAGAAAAAAAGAACGAACAGCTAGTCAATAAAATACTAGAACAAAAAAAAAGGCTTTCTACATAAGCATCGTCCAAAACGATTTTTTATCAGCTGTAGCAAATAAATAAACTTCATGGATCGAAATATGAAGTGAAGACTAGATATGCCTAAATACTTTATTTCTATGGATAAAAAAAGATTGAATTGATAGAGGAAGCACCGTAAAGATCAATTGGAAAGGTTTTGG